ACTAAAAAAAAAGAAATAGCGAAGTAGTTCTGATGATTCAATAATATTATTACTTCAATTCAGAGTTCTTAGTTCCTTCGACTGTATAGATCTTAGCGATGGAATAATTAAGTCATAATTTCTTGGTTTATTGTATCATTAACTATTTACTTATTTTGTTATGAGGAATTTATCATGAATCCACTGATTTCTGCCGCTTCCGTTATTGCTGCCGGGTTGGCTGTCGGTCTTGCTTCTATTGGACCTGGGGTTGGTCAAGGTACTGCTGCGGGCCAAGCTGTAGAAGGGATCGCGAGACAGCCCGAGGCGGAGGGAAAAATACGAGGTACTTTATTGCTTAGTCTGGCTTTTATGGAAGCTTTAACAATTTATGGACTAGTTGTAGCCTTAGCGCTTTTATTTGCGAATCCCTTTGTTTAATCCTATAACAAAACAATACGTATTTTTTCTTAGTTTATTTCTTTGGACTTACTGCTCTCGCTTTTTCGAATTATATTAAGATTTCACTCCTACAATTATTTATTTGTTGGGACAATAACCCATGGGAAGGACTGATTGGAGGATGAGGAATTAGCATACCGACTCGCCTTCTTCCTTCCCCTTCTTATTCCAATGGAAAATCTTTTGTGGGAAGTGTTACAACAAACGAGATACTTCGGAATTGACATAAGGCCTGGTACCTAATTCTAAGAAAGATAAGTATCATTTTTTTTTTTCAATTGGAAATTTCCAATTGAAAAAATCCATTGATTTCTAAATCAATATATTTAATATATTTTTATATTTTGAACTCTAGTTTAATTTTCTTTCTAAAAAGAGTTAAAATAAAATATAAAATAGGAAATTGCAAAAGAAAATAAAGATATAAAGAAAGATATATAAAAAATAAAAATAAAGAGATAATTAGTCTATCTATATAGAAATAGAAGAGGAGATCTTATGAAAAATGTAACCGATTCTTTCCTTTCCTTGGGTTACTGGTCATCCGCCGGGAGTTTCGGGTTTAATACCGATATTTTAGCAACAAATCTAATAAATCTAAGTGTAGTGTTCGGTGTATTGATCTTTTTTGGAAAGGGAGTGTGTGCGAGTTGTTTATTTCAAGAATAGGCTGGATCCAACCAACTGCACTTTTTTTTTCGTTATAACTGTAAAGGTGCATGATCGCGCGAATTACTTTTGAATAAATTAATAAATCATATTTCAGAACCATAGCATTTCGCGATTCATTGGTAAATCTACTTTGATTCTCTATCAACCAATAATGTGGAACAATTAACATGGTTAAAACTAAACCGTTTGAAGTCCACACTCAGCAAGGTACTCTTTCTACTACTAGGTTAATATTTTAATGTTAATATGAAAATGGTTTCAAAATGAATAGTTAGAAAGTTTTTTCGATATAGAACACTCATGTCGATAAAATGATTTGAACCCTTTAATCTTTCATTTTTATTTTTGCAATTTGGAAAAAATTATGAGTATTTCAACCCCTCCTTTTTATCCAATGCTGAATCGATGACCTACGTATAAATTAAGAAGAATTCTTTGGATTTGAAAAAAAAAGAAACAACGTTGCTGACAATTATTTGTTTGGTCAGAAGAGTCCTCCGAATATTCTGGTCTTGGATTAGTGATCAGTTTTGAGATCCTTTTTTGAATATGAATAGAGAAGGGAGGATAGGCTCATTATATTCAAAAAAAAATATGGGAATTTATCATAAATAATTGAAGGAATTGGGCGCGAGAGCCAAATGAATCGAAAGATTCATGTTTGGTTCGGGAAGGGATCGTGGAAGTTTTGAAATAAATGGAAAGATAATCTACTTTCATTAAATGATTTATTAGATAATCGAAAACAGAGGATCTTGAAGACTATTCAAAATTCAGAAGAACTACGCGGGGGAGCCATTGAACAACTGGAAAAAGCCCGGGCACGTTTAAGGAAAGTGGAAATGGAAGCCGAGCAGTTTCGAGTGAATGGATACTCTGATATAGAACGAGAAAAATTGAATTTGATTAATTCAACTTATAAAACTTTGGAACAATTAGAAATTTACAAAAATGAAACCATTCATTTTGAACAACAAAGAGCGATTAATCAAGTCCGACAACGGGTTTTCCAACAAGCCTTACAGGGAGCTCTAGGAACTTTGAATAGTTCTTTGAACAACGAGTTACATTTACGTACCATCAATGCTAATATTGGCATGTTTGGGACGCTGAAAGAAATAACCGATTAGTTCTTCTACTGTAGGCATTATTTTTTTTTTTCAAAAAAAAGAATTAAATTAAGAAATACTCATGGTAACCCTTCGAGCAGATGAAATTAGTAATATTATTCGTGAACGTATTGAGCAATATAATAGAGAAGTAAAGGTTGTAAATACCGGTACCGTACTTCAAGTAGGCGACGGCATTGCCCGTATTTATGGTCTTGATGAAGTAATGGCGGGTGAATTAGTAGAATTTGAAGAGGGTACAATAGGTATTGCTCTAA